TTCTGTAGAACCGAACCTTTTTGATACTATACTAACGGAATCTTACTCTAAATAGATTTTATTCTTTAATAATCTAGAATTATGATTTAATTATTATTTTTTTTTTTTTAAGTTAATTAAGGAAGTTTATTTAGTGAATTAAATTGCGCTCTTATTTGTTTGTCCATTCTTTCACTATGTATCTATTTCGATATAAACAATAAGGAATGGGACTCTAGGAAAAGACAAATTATCCATCCTAGAATCCTGTTTTCCCTAGTTCTACTTTACTTAATATAAGATTCTCTGCCTATTTTTTTTAGGTTTAGTATCGAGTGGAATTTTATTCTATTACAATAGAAAAGGATTAATAGATATCTATATCTAGCGCATTGAAATGTGAAAACAGCGACATAATCATATGTTCGAATTAATTGTAGAGTTGAAAAAAAAGACAAGAACCGAAGTAAAATACTCTTCTTCACAATATACATACTATGACTGACTAGTTCTACGGTACAAGGAATTCTTTAAATAGAGGAGAAAAAAACTAGAAAAACCAAAAGGTCTTTCCATAATTTATCAACAACAATTTAGTTCTTTATTACCAGCTTAATATGTGGATAAATCCACATACCTAAAAATTCATTTCGGACAATTGAACCTTTTCAAATTGTTTCTTTTTAAGAACCAAAAAGATTTGTGCCAAAATAATAGATGCGAAGAAGAACAAGAGACCTTGTACACGTAACGGATCTTGAAGCACTATTTCTGCATCCCCCTGACCAAATCCACCCACATTAGGATTACTCGTTAATGGTTGATCAAGTTTGATAGATTCACCCTCTGAAACAAGAAGTTCTGGTCCTGGCGGTATAATATCAATCACTTCACGTCCATCCGATGCATCCACTATCGTTATTTCGTATCCACCTTTTTCTTTTCGTATAATTTTATTTACTATACCTGTTGCTGTAGCATTATAAACATTATTATTACTCTTGCTCCCGTCGGGATAAATCTGACCCCTTCCCCTATTCCCACCTACGTATATAGGATATTTTAAGAAGTTAACATCTCTCTTAGTAGTGGGATCCGGAGAAAGAATAGGAAAGGTAATTTCACTATATTTCTTCCCAGGAACGGGGCCTACCACAAGAATATTTTTTTTTGTGGGACGATAGCTTTGAAAAGACAAATTACCTATCTTTTCTTTAATCTCGGGCGAAATACGATCAGGAGGGGCCAATTCAAAACCCTCTGGTAAAATAAGAACAGCACCTACATTCAAAGCCCCTTTTTTACCATTAGCAAGAACTTGTTTAACTTGCATATCATAAGGAATTCGAACAACTGCTTCAAATACAGTATCGGGAAGTACCGCTTGTGGAACCTCAATATCTACAGGCTTATTAGCTAAATGGCAATTAGCACATACAATCCGCCCGGTAGCTTCTCTCGGATTTTCATAACCCTGTTGAGCAAAAATCGGATATGCATTTGAAATGGGTGCTCGAATGATGATATATATCATGAGCAATACGGAAATGGATCGGGTAATCTCTTCCTTTATCCAAGAAAAAGCATTTCTAGTTTGCATGGTCCAATCATTCATCCTGAAAATTTCTACAATAAGATTCGGTAGGTTACTGGCACAGTTCCCTATCCATTATTATGCTATTTACTCCAATGATTTTCCTAGAATATAGGAAGAATACGAGTAGAACGAAAAAGAATAAGTCAATTTTTACATGTTTAGCTTTTAAATACAAAAAACAAATTTTATAATTGGATCAGTGGATCGTTTTTTCAGTCATTCATTGAATGATAAATCACTACAAGTGACGGAGATACACGATTTAAATAACGGAAAATCCAGTATTTTAAAATTGTATCTAAAATGACTGGAAAAGTGGAAACAAGACCAGATAGAATTTGATCATTCTGAGTAAATCCAAAATCTTTATAGACAGACCCAATCATGAGTTCCCAACCATGAGTTGAATGGAATCCGATACATAAATCTGTTAATAAAAGGATAGAAAAAGCTTTTATTGTATCACTTAAGTTATATAGAAATTCTTGAACCCAAGAGTTAAGAATAATGAGTTCTTGATTACCCCTAATAGAATAACCACTTAGAATAAGGAAACATATTATATTTGTACAGAAATGCAAAATCGTATGGATACGGTCTTGGTTGTTCGTCTCGATCAATTGGGTGGTTTCTTTGTAGATTTCCATACGAAGATTTTTTAAATGTGTTTCCGGGTATTCCTTTAGCATTTCATCCAAGAGGAACAGGTCCTCTAACTCTATCAATTTCTTTAAAATCGTTTTTTCTTGAATAATATTCAAGAAAATTTCGGATTGTTTCGTATTCCACCAATTAGTAATCCAAGATTCCAGATTTTTCTTAAATGTAAAAGAGATGCACCAGGGCAAAAAGACTATAGATGTAAGACATAGAAGGGGAATGAATGCTTTCTTTTTTGCCATTTTTCGTCTTTAATGAACTCAGTTTCATCTCATTTGTCAACTATATAGAATAATAATTTTTCTATCAAGCATAAGTTCTATTACAAGTAAATACAAGTAATAGAGCCTAGCCTATTATCAATTTCTAATTTTTTGAATCTAAATTGAGAATCGATTCTCGCTTTTTTTATTTGTAATTCGGAAGTTTCTTTTTTTTTGGAAATAAAGAATACAAAAGAATACAGAAATCAAAAAATAAATGCTTTCTTAGAGAACATTTGTTTTTTGATACAACGATTTCCATTGGTAGACTCAAGAATCTGGAACGATTTCCATTGGTACACTCAAGAATCTGGACAAGTCCCAAGCTTTTTGTATAACGTTGCGTGGAGTCCTATCATAATAATCATCAACAGGAGTCAAAGGAATGGTCCCTTGTTCTCTTGTTTGCATATAAAGGACACCACTACTGGGTTCTGGGTTAGGGTTAGCTTGTAGTATGAGGGACTGAATATCTTCCATACGAACTCGGAGAAAAATACGACGATATGTTCCAGGAAATCCGTAACGAAAAAAACACACCATTCTATTTTTTTTATCGAAAAAATTATAACCACTCCCCACATTCCAAAAAATTAGAAGCCACCAATGTAAACTTAGAAAGAGACCTGCGATTCCATAAAAAGTCAGGGTGACCCCTTGTGGCAAAAAAGGAACTACAAATTCAGATGAAATCAAAGAGAAAAAATGTCTACCATAATAACTCGAAACTGAAATATATAACACCCCTAATGAACCTAAAAAAGTGAAAGAAGCCCAGAAGAACTGGATTGGTTTTCGGGACCCCGGTACAATGTCAAGCCATGCGTCTTGTGAACGACAACCATGTTTTTCTGATCCCCAACTAATGAATTTTGGAACATTAACCAATAAAGCAGACATTACAATTAAGACAAGGCCCACTAAAAACACATAAACGTTTATCATAAAATGGGTACCTCAATTTCATATTTGTACCTGTTATTTTTTTTTTTTCTTGTTATATAATATATTCAATATTACTATTTTTGTTGTTATATTAAATCCTCCTTATCTTATTAAGGTAATATTAATAATAGTACTTTTGCCCGTATCTAAAAAATCTTGGTTTTTTGAACATGAAGAAATAAAGAAGCCATTGCAACTGCCGGAAATACTAGGCCCACTAAAGGAACAAAAAGGGAAGGTAAGTTTATCATAAAATGGGGTACCTCAATTTCGTATTTGTACCTGTTATGTTATTTTTTGTTGATTGTTATATTCATATATATTTTGATTTTTCTTATATTAAAGATAGTCTATAATCACTAGAATTCATATAGACTTATACTAAGTCTATTTTAAAAATTATACTAAGTATATCTAAATGAATAGAGATGAATAGATAGATATATCTATTATATACGGAGTATACATAATTTAAGTATATAATATAATAAATCCATAATCAAAGAAAAAAATGAATAAGATAAGAATCGAAAAAGACTAAGAATAATAAATGTTTTTATTATTCTTAGTCTTTTTCGATTCTTATCTTATTACTGTGTGTTCTAAATTTCATTTTTGTATAATAATCATTTATTATAATTCTATTTGAAGTTCCAAATAAAAAAAAAAAATGAAATTAGAGTCTGAATTATTTTTCAGTTTGAGTCAAAGGAAAGAAACCATGGAAATGAAATAACTGACTTAAAACCTCTTTTAAATAATTACGTGGTACGATTGAATCAAATGAGCCCTTTTCGAATAAAAATTCAGCCGTTTGTACACCTTCGGGCACTTCGATATTCAACGTTTGTTCAATTACTCTTTTACCTGCAAATGCTATGTGAGCATTGGGTTCGACAATAATGACATCCCCCAACATTCCAAAACTAGCTGTTACTCCACCAGTAGTAGGAGATGTAAGTATTGTTACATAGAATAACTTTTGATTGATTTGATAATTATATAAAGCAGAAGAAATTTTAGCCATTTGCATTAAGCTCAAACTTCCTTCTTGCATACGCGCTCCTCCAGACGCACATACTATAATAAGAGGTAAAAGTTGATCGGTAGCATATTCGATCAACCGAGTGATTTTCTCACCCACTACGGATCCCATACTACCCCCCATAAACTCAAAATCCATAATACCAATTGCTACAGGAATACCATTTAGTTGACCTGTGCCTGTTTGAACCGCCTCCAGTAATCCGGTTCTGTCTTGATAAGAATCAAGACGAGTTGGATAATCATCATTTTCATCATTTTCATCATTTTCAGAAGGTTCGTCATTTTCAGAAGGTTCGTCATCATTTTCAGAAGGTTCGTATTCATTTTCATCATTTTCATCATTTTCAGAAGGTTCGTATTCATTTTCATCATTTTCATCATTTTCAGAAGGTTCGTCTTCCGAACTATTTGGATAATTATGATTTTCAGAAGAATCAAGACTCTTTTCAGAAGAATCAAAACTATTTTCAGAAGGTTCGTCTTCCGAATTAAATTCAATGGGATCCACAGAGACCATGTCTTCATCCATAGGATTCCAAGTATCTGGATCAATCAAAAGTTCGATTCGATCTGAACTGCTCATTTTTAAATGACATCCACAGTATTCACAAATATTCATTTTTGATTTAAAAAATCTCTTATAATTCATTCCATAACACTCGTCGCAGGCAACCCACAAATGCGAAAAATCGTTTGTACGATTTGTGATTATACTAGTACTCTCGATTTCACTATCTTTTTGGACCTTATCACTATGATTATTATTTTCACTCTTATTTTCTAAAATGGAACTATCCTTTTGGATCTTATCACTATGATTATTATTGTCATTACCTTTTTCCGGTTCGAAATCCTTTTGGACCTTATCACTTTGACTATGATTGTCACTCTCATAGTTACTCTCATTCTCACTATGATTGTCACTCTCATAGTTACTCTCATTCTCACTATGATTGTCACAGTCATTGTCACAATCCCATTTTTCGTCACAATACCATTTATCGTCATCATCGTCATTTTCACTCTCAAAATCATTGGCACTAGTCCTAATCGCGGGATTATTATAAAAATATGCAAAATCGATATCGATACCGACTACAGAATGAAGAAAATCTGCTATACAACTATGAATGGTAATATCCCAATTAGAAATGATATAACACCACTCATATGTGTACTCTTTCCGACCCGAATTATCATAATCATAAATAATTAAAAAACTGTGGCCATTTCTAGCTATCTTCAGGGTTATCTTTACAATTCTCACTCTTTTGGATCCCAAAAAGACATGTACTAGATAAACACGCTCACTTATAAGAAAAGGGTCTCTTCTTAAAATATCAATATCGTCGTCAATAGGATAATAACGTAACGAACCCTGTGCTTTTTGCATACAGATTTTGCCCCCAATTTACACGAAACTAAAATAGATGAATAGTCATTTAAAATAAAATAGCTGGATCGTCGTCAGTTAATTAATTTATATCAGTATATAGTATCGACCATTTAAAACTATTTTTAATCCAACCATTGGATTCTCTGTTAATAACAGGGAATTTTATTAATAATTCAGTAATAGTATTATCGATTTACAACTATTTTTAATCCATTCATTGTTCCCTGTTAATAAAAGGGAAATACGAGTGTAGATATGAATAGAACAAGAGAGCGGGGGGATAAAAGAGAAAATAGTTCTATAAATCTATTATAGAAGTTATCCACACCCTCTTTATCCTTTGAATCTAGAAGTCTTTAGATTGAGAACGTTAGTTTTCTTTAATTCAATTTCGTTTGTTGATTAGGGGAAAGTTCCCTAAAACCACCCGCCTTTTTTTAAATCTCCTGACTAGTTCCTGTTCAACGATTCGATAAACGGATCGTTGCGATACATATAGATGAACAATATATCCCCTAGAAACGTATAAGAAGTTTTTTTTTTTCTTATTCTTTCTGAAAAAAAAAAAAATAAATAAACAAATAACTATTTTTATTCGCAACCTCACCATTTTTCAAAAAATCATACAAGACGGGTGATTTCCTAGAATACACTTTTGATCCATCTAGCAATTCAAATAAATTTTTATTTTTTGAACCTTGCTCGAATTGAATCCTTTCAATTTGTGTATCAAAAATATAGTTACGAAGTTTTTCTAACTTATTAATTTTCAATAACCTCAGATACTTCACCCTGAAAAAAGAGATAAATAGAATAACTAAGAGATAAATAGAATAACAAAATCACATCATTAATAGATATGATCTGGGACGGAAGGATTCGAACCTCCGAGTAACGGGATCAAAACCCGTTGCCTTACCACTTGGCCACGCCCCATTTTTTGATTCGACACTAATAAATACTATTACTAGTATGGGTTGTTCGTCAATTCCAGTTCTAAATTTATTCTATAGAATAAATTAAATTGTTACTAGAATTTGGATATGCATAAATATCGAATTAAACTGAATTTATTGATCATTACATATAATTCAATTAAGATATTGTATGAATATATGATTTCTTCGATTTTTGATTTCAGAATGAAACTGTTTTGAACTGGATAAGTTCAAATGAAAAGGGGATTGGGGGTATGATCTTATTTATATTCCATTATTTTCCATTTTTTCTTTTCAAATTTTTTCTTTTCTTTTTCTATCTATTTATATTCTATTTAAAAATATATTATATTTAGAAATCATAATTGATTTTTTCTTTTCGATTTCATTTTAATATAAGAGTAGAATAAATCAAATTATATATATATAATAAATCATATCATATATATAATAACAGAATATAAAAAAATACAATAAAAATGAGAATTCAAAAAAAGCAAAAATACACAATTTATTTTCTTAAAGAACAACATTTTTGTTATGCTTAATATCTTTAGCTTGTTCTGTATTTGTATTGACTCTGCCCTTTATTCAAGTAGTTTTTTCTTGGCAAAATTACCCGAAGCCTACGCTTTTTTGAATCCAATTGTAGATTTTATGCCAGTAATACCCTTACTCTTTTTTCTCTTAGCTTTTGTTTGGCAAGCTGCTGTAAGTTTTCGATAAGATCTTTACTAAGAATTTATTCGAATCTTATAAACTTAGTATCAAAGGAAACATAATATGAAATAGAAGAGAATCTATTCTCTTTCTCTGTCGTTTTTTTTTTTTAATTATCTTGGAGATTTTGTAATGCTTACTCTAAAACTATTTGTTTACACGATAGTGATATTCTTTGTTTCTCTTTTCATCTTCGGATTCCTATCTAATGATCCAGGACGTAATCCTGGACGTGAAGAATAATGAAATCTTTTTTGTTTTCTTTACTTGCTGCTGGATTTTGAAATCTTTTTTGTTTTTTTATCTATTTTACATCTTTAAGTAGTAAAAAAAAATTAAACAAAGAGGGAAGAAAAAAAAAAGAAACTCCATAATTTCAAAAGAAAAAATACCAAATCATCCATAAACGGAAAGAGAGGGATTCGAACCCTCGGTACAAAAATTCATACAACGGATTAGCAATCCGCCGCTTTAGTCCACTCAGCCATCTCTCCCCAATTCAAAAAAAAGAATTATTATGCTTATGATACATCGCATAAACAAAAAGAACAAAGAGTAGGGCTCGAAAATCTTTAGATCTTATTTGATATTGATTGATAGTCATTTGATATATCTTATCTGTCTTTTTTTTTTCTATTTATTATAGATAATTTATTTATTATAGATAAATAAAGAATAAAGAGAGAATTATTGATTTTTTATACCTTCAGCAAAAAGAAAATACAAACATAAGATTCGCCCCCTTTTCTAAATTTCATTAGGGGGCCCCTTTACGAAACACGTCAACACTCTAATTATCGTAAAATTATGCACCTATTGCATAATTAGGACGGATTCCTTTGTTCGACAAAAGATCCTTTTATATACAATAATGGTATTGTAGCGGGTATAGTTTAGTGGTAAAAGTGCGATTCGTTCTATAGATCCCTTAATAGTTAAGGGGTCCCTTGCGTGATTGATATCACGATCAAAAACTTTATTTCTTACTTAAAGGGATTGAATCCTTTATACCTCTCAACGAACGATTCGAGGAATAATATACATTATCGTAATTTGTATCCAATTTAGATTTAGATACTAATTAGAATTGATTCTAAAATTATGAAACATAAGTTTTTGCAATTGGATCCAGAATCCAAATGTTTGAATATGAGTAAAGGATCCAGGGAGAATGATATAGAAAATTTGTTTCCAATCGTAACTAAATCTTCCATTTTTTTATTATTTGTTTTGTATAGGAGAAATTGAAGCAAAATAGCTTTTAAACGATTTTTTTAGTTTACTAGAAACATCAACCTATTTATTAAGCTCGACGGAAATTTTATTCTTTTCCGAAAGATTGTCTCAAACTTTTCCTAAAGATTCTCTCAAATAGAAATAGAGAACGAAGTAACTAGAAAAAAGCATATTGTTCTAATACTCCTCTTCTAGAGGGATCATCTAAAAAGCAACGTGTTTTAAATGTATTCATACCGAAAGGCTGACATAGATGTTATGGGTCATTTTTTCATGTATTCCATCTATCTCTTAAATGATTATGTAAAGGAGCTGAATGAAACAAAAGTTTCACGTTCGGTTTTGAATTAGAGACGTTCATGAATGAACATCGACTATAACCCTTAGCCTTCCAAGCTAACGATGCGGGTTCGATTCCCGCTACCCGCTTATATCCTATTTCTCTATATATTCTATTCTATTTTATTTTTTCTATTATAGAATTCATTGTTCTTACTAAATGAGTTCATTTTTTTAAAGAACAATATATTTGTTATGAATATTAAATTGGAATGATTTAGTCTTATTCTATTTAGAATATTTAGAATAATTATTCTAAATAGATTCTCATAGATAGATGATTTTTTAGAATTCTTTTTTCTTTTCCTTTTCACGAAATTTTCGTGAAAAGGAAAAGAAAAGCGTCCATTGTCTAATGGATAGGACAGAGGTCTTCTAAACCTTTGGTATAGGTTCAAATCCTATTGGACGCAAATTTTTTCCATATCAATTTTATTCTATCTAAAAAGATATTCTGAATTTATTATCTTTATTATGATAAAATTGATTAAATTAAATATTTAAAGATATTAAAATATTAAAAGATACTAATTATGAAAATAATAAAGGTATGAAATTATTAATCAATTTTTTTCTACTTGTTCCTGAAGTAAAAAGAGTTCCATCTCTTCCTGAATAGCTTCCTTCAAAAGGGTTTCTGCTTCCCCAGTGAATGTCTTGGTAGAAGATATGATTTCGTTAAATTTAGGTTTATTCGTTTTTAAATAAGCCCTTAACTCAACGAGAAATTTCCGTACCTGATCAATTTCTAATGAATCAAGATAACCATTCGTTCCAGTATAAATAGTTATTATCTGTTCTTCCACAGTGAGAGGAGCTGATTGGGATTGTTTAAGCAACTCGCGCAATCGTTGACCTCTTGCCAATTGATTTTGCGTAG